AAGGGAAAAACAAAGGATGAATTCAACTTTCACTTTAAAGAGACATACTCTAAAAATAGCCCAGTTTATGAAAATTCTTATCTTGATGGAAATCAAGATAATTTTAAGTTAGAAATAAAAGAAGATAAATACCTCTTGTTCGGGTTTGAAAAACCTCTTGTAACTCTTCTTTTCGACTATAAAAGATGGAATCGCCCATTTCGCTATATAAAAAATGATCTATTTGAAAAGGCTGTAAAAAATGAAATGTCACAATATTTTTTTTATACATGCGCAAGTAATGGAAAACAAAGAATATCTTTTACATACCCACCTAGTTTATCAACGTTTTTTGAAACGATACAACAGAAGATGCTTTTGTGCACGACAGAAAAGCTATCTTCAGAAGAGCTCTATTATAGTTGGTTTTATACCAATGAACAAAAACGAAACAATCTAACCAACGAACTTATCAATCGAATTAAAGCTCTAGACAAGGGTTCTCTTGCTATGGATGTACTCGAAAAAATAACTAGATTGTGTAATGATGAGAAAGAATGCTTACCTAAACTATATGATCCGCTTTTGAGCGGACCCCATCGTGGAACAAAAAAAAAATTAACAGAAGATGTAGAAGATTCCAAAAAAACTCTTTGGATAAATAAACTTCACGATATCTTTCCTACCGATTACAGAGAATTGGAACAAAAAATAGAGACATTTAATGGAAAGTCATTATTGACAGGCATTGGCCATTTATTGACCTCAATAAGTGAATTAGATGGGGAATCAACTCCGAATTTGAAAGAACTTTCTTTATTTTCAGAACAAGGAAGGTTTTATTCAAAAAATCAATCAAAATATTTATTCGATGGAATTATAACATATTCCAACGAGCAAACAATTAGCAAAAAATCTATTGGTATCGGAATCCAAATAAATGAAATAAGTAAAAGGGTCCCTCGATGGTCATACAAATTGATTGACGATTTTGAAGAACAGGAAAACGAAGAAGACGAGTTAGCCGAGGATCGTGGTATTCGTTCACGAAAAGCGAAACGTGTAGTCATTTTTACTGATAACGAGACTAATAAAAATACAAATACTATAACCAATACTGCTAATAAGCGTGATCCCGGAGACGAGGTGGCTTTGATGCGTTATTCACAACAATCGGATTTTCGTCGAGATATAATCAAAGGATCTATACGTGCTCAAAGACGTAAAACAGTTACTTGGGAACCGTTTCAAACAACTGTGCATTCCCCGCTTTTTTTGGACAGAATAGACAAAACTTTTTTTTTTTCTTTGGATATCCCCAGAATTTTAAATTCTATTTTTAGTAATTGGGTGGGGAAGGGCGCGGAATTTAAAATTTCGGATTATGAAGAAGAGGAGGCGAAAAAAAAAGATAAAAAAAAAAAGGAGAATGAACGTATAACAATAGCAGAAACTTGGGATACTATTCTGTTTGCTCAACCAATAAGGGGTTCCATGTTAGTAACTCAATCAATTCTTAGAAAATTTATAGTACTGCCCTCGTTAATAATAGCAAAAAATATTGGGCGTATGCTATTATTTCAACTCCCCGAGTGGCACGAGGATGTGGAAGAATGGAATAGAGAAATGCATGTTAAATGCACCTATAATGGTGTTCAATTATCAGAAACGGAATTTCCTAAAAATTGGTTAACCGACGGTATTCAGATAAAGATCCTATTTCCTTTCTGTCTGAAACCGTGGCACAAATATAAGCTACAATCCCATCATAGAGATTCAATGAAAAATAAAGGTAAAAAAGATAATTTTTGTTTTTTAACCGTTTGGGGAATGGAAGCTGAACTACCCTTTGGTTCTCCACGAAAACGACCTTCCTTTTTTGAACCTATTTGGAAACAACTTCAAAAAAAACTTACAAAAGTTAAAAATAAATGTATTCTAACTCTAAAAATTCTAAAAGAAAGAACAAAATGGTTTCCAAAAGTATCAAAAGAAAAAACAAGATGGGTTATAAAAATGTTTCTATTTATAAAAATAATAAGGAAAGCGCTTGCAAAAATAAGTCCAACTCCATTATTTGGATTGAGGGAAGTATATGAATCAAATAAAAATCTAAATAATTTTAGAATAAGTAATAGGATTATTCGTGAATCGTCTATTCGAATTAGATCCATGGATTGGACAAATTATTCACTGACAGAAAAAAAGATGAAGGATCTAGCTGATACGACAAGTACAATCAGAAATAAAATCGAAAAAATCACAAAAGACAAGAAAAACATATTTATAACTACGGATATAAACATTAGTCCTAACGAAAAAAGTTGTGATGATAAAAGATTAGAATTAGAATCGCCGAAAATTATTTGGCAGATATTAAAAAGAAGAAGTGCCCGACTAATACGTAAATGTAATTTTTTTATGAATTTTTTTATTGAAAGGATATACATAGATGTCTTTTTACGTATCATTAATATTCCCATACTCCATGTACAAATTTTACTAAAAAAAAAAATTACTTATAAATATACATACAGTTACAATTACATTGATGAAACAACTAAAAATAAAAGGAATTGTATTTTTATTTCGACTATAAAAAAGTCGATTTCTAATACTAATATTAGTAATAAGAATTCAAATATTTTTTGTGACCCCTCTTCCTTGTCACAGGCATACGTATTTTACAAATTATCACAAACAGAAGTTATTAATAAGCATCACTTGAAATCCTTATTTCAATATCACGGAACAATTCCTTTTATTAAGGATAGAATAAAAGAGTTTTTTAGAATACAAGGAATATTTCATTCCGAATCAAAGCATAAGAAACTTCAAGATTTTGGAATGAATAAATGGAAACGCTGGTTAATGGGTAATGATCACCCTCAATACGATTTATCTCAGACCGGGTGGTCCAGGTTAGTACCGCAAAAATGGCGAAATAAAATAAATAAAAGTTTTATGGTTCAAAATCGAAACTCAACAAATTTTGATTCACATGAAAAATATCAATTAATTAATTATGAGAAACAAAACAATTATGCAGTGAATTCATTATCATTACCGAGCCAAAAAAATAAAATAAAAAACTATAAATATGATCTTTTATCAAATAAATATATTAATTATAATTATGAAAATAAAAAAAGTTCATATATTTATGGGTCACTGTTAGAAGTAAATGAGGTCCAAGCGATTCCCTATAATACGTATAATCCTGAATTTTTTTATTTGCCAAGAGATACAAATCTTAGTAATTATCTACGAGAAGATTATATTATTGATAGGGATAAAAATCTGGATAGAAGATATTTGGATTGGAGAACTATTCATTTTTGTCTTAGAAAAAAGATCGATATTAAGGAATGGACAAATATAGATATTGGAGACAGCGCCAACATTAATAAAAATACTAAGACTCGGACTAATCATTATCAAATAATTGATACAAATAAAACGGATAATCAAGATATTTTGTATCTTAATCTCGCGGCGATTCATAAACAAATCAACCCATCCAATCAAACAAAAATATCTTTTGACTGGATGGGAATGAATGAAGAAATACTAAATTGGCCGATATCTAATCTGGAACTTTGGTTTTTTACAGAATTTTCTTTACTTTATGATGCATATAATATTAAACCGTGGGTCATACCAATCAATTTACTTCTTTTAAAATTTAATATAAATGAAAACATTAGTGAAAATAAAAATGTCAAGAAAAAGCAAAAAAAAGATCTTCGTATATCATATAATCAAAAAAAATCGCTTGAATTTAAGAATAAAAATCAAGAAGAAAAACAACAGCCAGTCCCAGGAGATCTTGGATCATATGTACAAAACCAAAAGAATCTTGGATCTGATCTATCAAAAAAACAAAAAGATGGTAAAGAGGATTCTGAGGTATCAGACATTAAAAAACGCAGAAATAAAAAGAAATATAAGAATAACATAGCGGCAGAACTAGATTTCTTCCTGAAAAAATATTTTCTTTTTCAATTGAGATGGGATAATACCTTGAACCCAAAAATAATCAATAATATCAAGGTATATTGTTTACTCCTTAGATTGATAAATCCAAAGGAAATTGCGATATCCTCTATTCAAAGAGATGAAATGAGTCTGGATGTAATGCTGATTCCGAAAGCGATAACTCTTACAAAATTGATAAAAAGGGGACTATTGATTATTGAACCAACTCGGCTATCCATAAAACGGGATGGGCTATTTATCATGTACCAAACAATAGTTATTTCACGGGTGCATAAGAGTAAGCATCGAACTAATCTAAGATGCCAAGAAAAAATAAATATTGATAAGAATGGTCTTAATGACCCCATTGCACGACATGAAAAGTTGTTTGGGACTAAAGACACAAATCATTATGATTTTTTTGTTCCTGAAAATATTTTATCTCCAAGACGTCGTAGAGAATTGAGAATTCAAATTTGTTTCAATTCGAGAAATACCAATGTAGGGGATAGAAATCCAATATTTTGCAATGGGAACAATGCAAGGAACTGTAGTCCATTTTTTTATGAGGATAAGCATCTTGATGTCGATACAAATAAATTTATTAAGTTCAAATTATTTATTTGGCCCAATTATCGATTAGAAGATTTAGCTTGTATGAATCGCTATTGGTTTGATACCAATAATGGTAGTCGTTTCAGTATGTCAAGGATACATATGTATCCACGATTGATAATTAGTTGATGGTACATTTTCATGGATCAAGTGGTATATCCAGTATGGTGTATGAAGGAAGACAAACAAATATCCACATGCCTTGTGTTTATTATATTACATTCGGGTATATGATACTGATTCAATGACCTTATATCTTAGCAATTATATCTAGTAATGAATCGTCACAATCTTCTTATCTTAGGTTCAAATTCTTATCTTTTGTGGGTTAGAAATGTACCGCCCTTTTTTATCCATATCCGAATAAATTTTTCCATTTTTTTTATTCATTGAATTAAAAAAAAAAGAAGTATATGAATAAACCCAGATTATTGTACATAACAAATTAAAATGACTGGCATTATTATTACTGATCAGTAAAACCCATATCTGTAAAAAAATAAAGAAAAAGGGAAGAATAATTTTTTTATGATAAAAAATTTACTCATTTCAGTTATTTCACAAGAAGAAAAAAAGGGATCTGTTGAATTTCAAGTATTCAATTTCACCAACAGGATACGTAGACTTACTTCCCATTTGGAATTGCATAGAAAAGACCATTTATCTCAGAGAGGTCTACGGAAAATTTTGGGAAAACGTCAGCGACTGCTGGCTTATTTGTCAAAGAAAAATAGAGTACGTTATAAAGAATTAATTAGTCAATTGGATATTAGGGAGCCAAAAACTCGTTAAGTAAATTTGAAGATTAGTTTCGAATTATTTGATTTATATATTATATTTTGTTTGAATTTGGATGAACTTCATTTCGTTTTCAGCAATTCATGGAATAATGAATCGGGGAAAAAATATATGACTATACCAACTACAAGAAAAGACCTCATGATAGTCAATATGGGTCCTCACCACCCATCAATGCATGGTGTTCTTCGACTCATCGTTACTCTGGATGGGGAAGATGTTATTGACTGTGAACCCGTATTGGGTTATTTACACAGAGGAATGGAAAAAATTGCAGAAAATCGAACAATTATACAATATCTTCCTTATGTAACGCGCTGGGATTATTTAGCTACTATGTTTACAGAGGCAATAACGGTAAATGGGCCCGAACAGTTGGGAAATATTCAAGTACCGAAAAGAGCGAGCTATATTAGAGTAATTATGCTAGAACTGAGTCGTATAGCTTCTCATTTGTTATGGCTTGGCCCTTTTATGGCAGATATCGGTGCACAGACTCCTTTCTTCTATATTTTCCGGGAGAGGGAATTGATATATGACCTATTCGAATCTGCCACAGGTATGCGAATGATGCATAATTATTTCCGTATCGGAGGAGTAGCTGCTGATCTACCTTATGGCTGGATAGATAAATGTTTGGATTTCTGTGATTATTTTTTAACGGGGGTTACTGAATATCAAAAGCTTATTACGCGTAATCCCATTTTTTTGGAACGCGTTGAAGGAGTGGGTATTATTGGTGGAGAGGAAGCAATAAATTGGGGTTTATCAGGACCAATGCTACGAGGTTCCGGAATTCAATGGGATCTTCGTAAAGTTGATCATTATGAGTGTTACGATGAATTTGATTGGGAAGTACAATGGCAAAAAGAAGGAGATTCATTAGCTCGTTATTTAGTCCGAATCAGTGAAATGACGGAATCCATAAAAATTATTCAACAAGCTCTGGAAGGAATTCCAGGGGGGCCCTATGAAAATTTAGAGGTACGGCGCTTTGCTAGAACAAAGGATTCCGAATGGAATGATTTTGATTATCGATTCATTAGTAAAAAACCTTCGCCCACTTTTGAATTGTCGAAACAAGAACTTTATGTGAGGGTGGAAGCCCCAAAAGGGGAATTGGGAATTTTTCTGATAGGAGATCGGAGTGTTTTTCCCTGGAGATGGAAAATCCGTCCTCCTGGTTTTATCAATTTGCAAATTCTTCCTCAGCTAGTTAAAAGAATGAAATTGGCTGATATTATGACAATACTAGGTAGTATAGATATTATTATGGGAGAAGTTGATCGTTGAAATGATAATTGATACGACAAAAGTAGAAGCTATCAATTCTTTTTCCAGATCGGAATACTTAAAAGAGGTTTATTGGCTCATATGGTTACTTGTTCCTATTTTTATTCCTGTATTGGGAATCATAATAGGGGTACTAGTAATTGTGTGGTTAGAAAGACAAATATCTGCAGGGGTACAACAACGTATTGGACCTGAATACGCGGGTCCTTTAGGAATTCTTCAAGCTCTAGCAGACGGTACCAAGCTACTTTTAAAAGAAGACCTTCTCCCATCTAGAGGAGATATTAGTTTATTCAGTATCGGACCAGCTATAGCGGTCATATCCATTTTACTAAGTTATTCAGTAATTCCTTTTGGCTATCACCTCGTTTTAGCGGATCTCAGTATAGGGGTTTTTTTATGGATTGCCATTTCCAGTATTGCTCCTATTGGACTTCTTATGTCAGGATATGGATCAAATAATAAATATTCCTTTTTAGGTGGTCTACGCGCTGCTGCTCAATCGATTAGTTATGAAATACCATTAACTCCATGTGTGCTATCAATATCTCTACGTGCGATTCGTTGGGACATGTATGTTTACCTTTTTTTTTGTTCTAGGAAAAAGGTTGAATGTATTGAATAAATATCTTCATTTTTTTTATTCATCATTCGGGACGATGAACTAAACCAGATAGTTTATATGAGTGAAACAAAACAGCTTAGAAATTGGCAGTAAAAAGATTGAGTCTCATTCCCTAGGTACAAGAGTTAAGTGGACGTAAATATACTCCAGTATAAACGGATTACCCCAAGATTGATTGGTTGATTAGTCATCATATCATAATTGGAAGCGGGTACAAAAGATCAACTGTATGGAGTTTTTACTATTGTATGTATTACCTATATGTAGGATCAAACAAAAAAATGAGTGGACGGTTAGGAATACCAAGGTACACAAAGGATTAGTAATGGAGATAATGTAAGTAAGTTATCCAAAGGGTTACTTATTCATAAAAGGAATCCTAATGGGGCTTTAAGTTTGTAGAAATGATCAAGCAGTACTTCCCCATATAGATCCCGATCCAGAGTATGCTCCTACCCACTGATTAAACAAATTACTATCAGGAACGAAGTAATCCTTTATTTCTATTTTTTTTTAGAGTCATTTTTATGAGAAAAAAGAGAAAAATAGTAACGAACTAAATTAAAATGCAATTGCAATGACAAAAAATAAATTCCATTTCATTTTAAGTAGCTTGGAATATAATAAAAAGAAATAAATTTATTTGATTATTCTTTACTTTTTTTTATTGATCCATATTAATACAGATATATTAATACAGATAGAATTCTTATCGTTATTGATTGATTAACTAATATAATAGAAAATGTCTAATTCTTCTTTGTAATCGAACGAAATGAGTAGAAATATCTATTGATACAATGTGATACAACGAGTATTTTATTGAAATGTTAAGTTATTAGTATTAGTGAACCAAAAAATTAAATTATAAATAATTATATATAAAGGAAGAGATCAATTCAGAAGCATTTTTTTTTGTTATTATAGCAGACAGAATTGCATTGGTCTAATTTGGGACTCGCCGATGTATCTGTACTCTATCTATCCTGCAAGACAAGTATATCGAGATAATATTGAACCAGTCCTTAGATTTATTTGTGGCCATCGAGGAGCCGTATGAAGCTTAAGTCTCATGTACGGTTTTGCAATAGCGATGGGAATAGGGATGTTATCATCGACTATGATTATCTAACAGTTCAAGTACGGTTGATATAGTTGAGGCTCAGTCAAAATATGGTTTTTGGGGTTGGAATCTGTGGCGCCAACCTATAGGGTTTACTGTTTTTTTAATTTCTTCCCTAGCCGAGTGTGAGAGATTACCTTTTGATTTACCGGAAGCAGAGGAAGAATTAATAGCAGGTTATCAAACCGAATATTCAGGTATAAAATTTGGTTTATTTTACGTGGCTTCCTATCTAAATCTACTAGTTTCTGCATTATTTGTAACAGTTCTTTACTTGGGCGGCTCGAATCTCTCTATTCCGTACATATTAATTCCCGAGCTTTTCGGAATAAATGAAGTGGGTGGCGTCTTTGGAACGACAATCGGTATCTTTATTACATTAGCTAAAGCTTATTTGTTCCTGTTCATTCCTATCACAACAAGATGGACTTTACCTAGGATGAGAATGGACCAACTATTAAATCTTGGGTGGAAATTTCTTTTACCTATTTCTTTAGGTAATCTATTATTGACAACTTCGTCCCAACTCTTTTCACTGTAAAGACACAGGACAGGATATTAGAGATTCATAACTTCTCTCAAACAAGAGAAAGAAACATCAAATTATTCATAAATATTCAAGATATGTTCCCCATGGTAACTGGGTTCATGAATTATGGCCAACAAACAGTACGGGCTGCGAGGTATATAGGTCAAAGTTTTATGATTACCTTATCCCATGCGAATCGTTTACCTGTAACTATTCAATATCCTTATGAAAAATTGATCACATCGGAGCGTTTCCGCGGTCGAATACACTTTGAATTTGATAAATGCATTGCTTGTGAAGTATGTGTTCGGGTATGCCCTATAGATCTACCCGTTGTTGATTGGAAATTGGAAACGGATATTCGAAAGAAACGATTGCTTAATTATAGTATTGATTTCGGAATCTGTATATTTTGTGGTAATTGTGTTGAGTATTGCCCAACGAATTGTTTATCAATGACTGAAGAATATGAGCTTTCTACTTATGATCGTCACGAGTTGAATTATAATCAAATTGCTTTGGGTCGGTTGCCAATGTCAGTAATTGGAGATTACACAATTAGAACAATTATGAATTCGACTCAAATCAAAAAAGCCATGTCTAAACCGCTTGATTCAAGAACAATTACTAATTACTAAGATTCAATTTAGATCGTGATTAAAATTAAAGTAGCGAAGCTTATTTAATTTTGCTTGGGCACTAATTAAAAACCCTAACACTATGGATATGGAGTGGTGATAATAATGATTTACTTTGAATTGAATATACTTAATAATAAAATGAAATAATTGATCAATTCCATTTTTGTTTCGAACGAAACTGTCGGATAGAGAAAGGGCATTTAATCATTCAATAAAAAAGTGTATCTATATCAACCCACACCCCATTAGATTTAATTCAATTAGGAACGTATCAAAAAAATAGGGTAACTTCTTTTTTCCTGGTTTGGTCAATAGGGTCATGAAAAATTTCGACTTAATTTATCTCTTATTTTACATAAAATGGATTTACCAGGACCAATACATGATTTTCTTTTAGTTTTTTTGGGATTGGGTCTTATAGTGGGAGGTCTAGGAGTGGTATTACTTACCAATCCAATTTTTTCTGCCTTTTCATTGGGGTTGGTTCTTGTTTGTACATCCTTATTCCATATTCCATCGAACTCTCATTTTGTGGCTGCCGCACAACTTCTTATTTATGTAGGAGCAATAAATGTATTAATTGTATTTGCTGTGATGTTCATGAATGGTTCAGAATATTACAACGATTTCCATCTTTGGACCGTTGGAGATGGAGTCACTTCACTGGTTTGTATAAGTATTTTTGTTTCACTAATTACTACTATACCAGATACGTCATGGTACGGGATTATTTGGACTACAAGATCAAACCAGATTCTAGAGCAGGACTTAATAAATAATGGTCAACAAATTGGCATTCATTTATCAACAGATTTTTTTCTTCCATTTGAACTTATTTCGATAATTCTTTTAGTTGCCTTGATAGGTGCAATTGCTATGGCTCGTCAGTACTAAACTAAATACTTAGAAAAAAAAAAGCAAATTATAATAATTATTAGGAACTTGTTCTTTCTTTTCTTTAAATAAAATTTTAAATTGAAATGCTCTTAGTTAGATCTATTATCTAGTACCACTATTTTACTTTATTATATTACGTACTTTATTTACTTTTTATTTTATATTAATTCTATTTTAGTCAATTGAATCGGTTGAATTGTTGTTCATATTGAAATGAATCGAGATTGATGAGGAATTAGTCAATGATGCTCGAACATGTACTTGTTTTGAGTGCCTATTTATTATCCATTGGTATCTATGGATTGATTACAAGTCGAAATATGGTTCGAGCGCTTATGTGTCTTGAACTTATACTGAATGCAGTTAATATAAATTTCGTAACATTTTCTGATTTATTTGATAGTCGCCAATTAAAAGGAGACGTTTTCTCGATTTTTGTTATAGCAATTGCAGCTGCTGAAGCAGCTATTGGATTAGCTATTGTTTCATCAATTCACCGTAACAGAAAATCAACTCGTATCAATCAATCTAATTTATTGAATAAATAGCGGTAATCATATACATAGAAATAAAAATATAGAATATCCGCCAATTTAAATTGGTATGTGCGACATAAGTATATGGTGCTATTTGCCAAAACGTAATAAATCAAAGTATCTTGGCCCTCTTTCATTCATGAGCCGATCCAGAAGTAGATCGATTCTGGTAAATCTAAATCATTGATTCGTCTGGTGTATACAATATATAATCCATTTACTACTTTACTAGATCGAAATTTTATGATGTTCAAAAAATAATAGATCCAATGTCACATTCAGTAAAGATTTATGATACATGTATAGGGTGTACTCAATGTGTACGAGCCTGCCCCACGGATGTATTAGAAATGATACCTTGGGACGGATGTAAAGCTAAGCAAATTGCTTCTGCTCCAAGAACAGAAGACTGTGTAGGTTGTAAAAGGTGTGAATCCGCTTGTCCAACGGATTTCTTGAGTGTCCGGGTTTATTTATGGCATGAGACAACTCGTAGCATGGGTCTAGCTTATTGATACGTTCCCGAAAATTCTACTTGAATCCATTTTTTATCTTTACCGACAAAAACCCTTACTCGAAAAATTATATTATTATTTATTTTCTTTCGAGCATGGGTTTTTCTGGTCAAAGTGTATCTTGTCTTTACCACGAATGATTTTCCTTGGTTAACACTAATTGTTGTTTTGCCGATATTCGCGGGTACTTTCATTTTCTTTTTACCTCATAGAGGAAATAAGGTTATTCGATGGTATACTATTTGTATATGTATATTAGAGCTGCTTCTAACGGCCTATGCATTCTGCTATCATTTTCAATTGGATGATCCATTAGTCCAATTAGAACAAGATCATAAATGGATTAATTTTTTTGATTTTCACTGGAGACTGGGAATCGATGGACTTTCCATAGGACCCATTTTACTGACGGGATTCATCACTACTTTAGCTACTTTAGCTGCTTGGCCAGTTACTCGAGATTCGAGATTGTTCCATTTCCTTATGTTAGCAATGTACAGCGGTCAAATAGGATTATTTTCTTCTCGGGATCTTTTACTTTTTTTTATCATGTGGGAGTTAGAATTAATTCCTGTCTACCTACTTCTATCCATGTGGGGAGGGAAGAAACGTTTATACTCAGCTACAAAGTTTATTTTGTACACCGCGGGGGGTTCCATTTTTCTGTTAATGGGAATTCTAGGTATAGGTTTATATGGTTCCAATGAACCAACATTAAATTTTGAAACATCAGCAAATCAATCATATCCCGTGGCGTTGGAAATAATATTCTATTTGGGATTTCTTATTGCTTATGCTGTCAAATTACCGATTATACCCCTACATACATGGTTACCAGATACCCACGGAGAAGCACATTACAGTACGTGTATGCTTTTAGCCGGAATCTTATTAAAAATGGGAGCGTATGGATTAGTTCGGATCAATATGGAATTATTACCCCATGCCCATTCTATATTTTCTCCCTGGTTGATGATAGTAGGTGCAATTCAAATAATCTATGCAGCTTCAACATCTCTCGGTCAGCGCAATTTAAAAAAGAGAATTGCCTATTCCTCTGTATCTCATATGGGTTTCATAATTATAGGAATTGGTTCCATAAATGATACAGGACTCAATGGGGCCATTTTACAAATGATTTCTCATGGATTTATTGGTGCTGCACTTTTTTTCTTGGCAGGAACGAGTTACGATAGAATACGTCTTGTTTATCTCGACGAAATGGGAGGAATAGCTATTCCAATGCCAAAAATATTTACAATGTTCAGCAGCTTCTCGATGGCTTCTCTTGCATTGCCTGGAATGAGTGGTTTTGTTGCAGAATTGGTAGTCTTTTTTGGATTAATTACGAGTAAAAAATATCTTTTAATGCCAAAAATACTAATCACTTTTGTAACGGCAATTGGAATGATATTAACTCCTATTTATTCATTATCTATGTTACGTCAGATGTTCTATGGATACAAGCAATTTAATTCTTCAAATTCTAATTTTTTTGATTCTGGACCGCGAGAACTTTTTGTTTCAATCTGTATTTTTCTACCCGTAATTGGTATTGGTATTTATCCGGATTTCGTTCTCTCACTATCAATTGACAAGGTAGAAGCTATTATAGCTAATTATTTTTATAGATAGTTTTCATCAATAAGACATAAAAAAAAGAAAGATAGAATGAATTAAAATGAATTAATTAGAATCAGAGACTTTTGTAGTTTTTGAGAACTACAAAAGTCTCGTTATATACGCTATTCCTATGTATTGTGTATTGTATTCGTAAGGTCTTTTCTTTAATTAGATGTTAATACGAATGAACCATAACTATGTAGCCCTATTCCTAATAGATTGACTCCAAAATAGCAGATCCAAATTATAAAAAATCCCATAGAAGCCACAATTGCAGAATTGGAGCCTTTCAAATTTTCCTTTGTTCTAGTATGTAAATAAATTGCGAATATTGTCCAAGTAATAAATGCCCAAGTTTCTTTTGGGTCCCAATTCCAATACGATCCCCACGCTTCATTAGCCCATACTGCTCCCGAAAGAATACCTATGGTTAAAAAAATAAACCCGAGACTAATGACACGAGAACTCCAACAATCCAATTGTTGAATTAATTGATACCTGTGATAATTTCTAAACGAAAAAAAACAATTGTTTTGTAAAACATTGGTTATTTCATTCACGTATTGGATTTCGCCAAAGGAAAATGGACCTATTGTTAAATGATTTCTTTTATATTTACCCTCAATATATATATTTTTTCGAAATGTAATGACTACAAGAGCTACTGATAATAATGATCCACACAGAAGAGCTGCATAGCTCAATATCATCATACTCACGTGCATCATTAACCACTGTGATTGTAGAGCAGGTACTAATATTGTAGATTTATGCATTTCAGTTAAAAGACCCGAAGTAGCAAATCCTTGGGTAAAAATAACACTTGGTGCAGTTATTGCATTTAACTTATTCTTATGATTCCTAAAATAGGGAATCATATGAATAATGGAGAAACTCCATGAAAGGAACATTAATGATTCATATAAATCGCTTAAAGGTAAATGTCCAGAATAAATCCAACGAATAACTAATAATCCTGTTATACATAAAAAAGTGGCTATCATTCCTTTTTCCGACGAATCAGATAGTCCTATGATTTCATGGACTAATAAGTTCATCAAATAAATCGTAATTACGATTGAAACAATCGACAAAGAAATGTGAGTTAATATATGTTCTAAAGTCAAAAATATCATAAAAAATCCTAAAAAGGATCTCCTTCAACAATTGAATGGAAATCCGGAATTTAATTTTATACATTATAGGATAGGAATTATTCTAGTATTTATTTTACTAGTATTATAGTCTTTTTTTTTTATAAGATAAGATGCCGCCACTCGGACTCGAACCGAGATGCTCTAGCACTGCTTCCTAAGAGCAGCGTGTCTACCGATTTCACCATAGCGGCTTACTCGAAATCATAATAACCCATCCATCTTCAATCGTCGAGATTGACGGAGGCAATTCAATGCAATATCAATATATGGAGTAAACATTAAAATCCTCCAAATTCCTATTTGAACGTTCAATATAGTTCTGTTATCAATCTATGCCCATAACTTCATTACTACAGTCAAGGTATTGTTGGAAATATTTGTATATTATATATCGAGGTTGGTATTAAAATTGGATTAATCGCTGGAATTTTCATTGTGTCTATAATTCGAATTCGTGTTAGTATTTTCCAAACCAATAAACCAATCCAATTAAGTATTAGTCAAGGGCTGTAGATTTAACAAAAGAGTTAAAATTATTCACATATTATATTATTCATATGGAATGGGTATTGTACTTTACTTTATATAGAATAGATAGATATCTTGATCGATCTTACAGTTCAAACATATAATATATATTTTCTATCCCGAACCCAATAAAATAAACCTTACTAAATATAAAAATTTTAGTTAAAAACGGGGAATCGATGGGGAAAATAAAAATCCCCATCCCCCCAAAAAATCTACTAAAGAGAAAGATCAAACTGTGTATCTTGTGCCTAATTTTTTTAGTCCCTCTCTAGGAGACATAAAAATGCGTATCCTACATACGACAATATAAAATTCCATCTCATATTAATAAGTTTATAATAATAATAATCTATATTCTATAATGGTAATTATTCATCTTAATAAATTAAATTATCTAAGTAGTTGGTTTATATCTATTAAGATTATTCCAATACTTTTTTACTTGTTTGTCGCACAAAAAAACTTTTAGAATTTCCGGTGGAAAGGGATTTTGCTAAAGAAAAAGCTTTAATCGCTGCCCAATACGCTTTATTTTTCCAAAAATTTTTGCGAATACGCTTTTTGGACCTAGAAGTACGTTTTTTTGGAACCGCCATTCAAAAATGCAGAGGTTATTCATTGTTATAGTTAAATGTGGAAGACATCTATTGTTCAAAATATATAATTTTTTCATTACTATAACATATACATACAATATCCGAAGAAATAATTATCTGGCTAGTTTTTTCCATATAGATCTGACTGAAGATATCATATATATATCCATAGGATCATGGCTATAGAAATAAAATTGCTTGCCGCTGGTAATTTAATTGGTAATAAAAAAAAGGGGGGGAAATAAAAAAGTTTCAGAACCCTTACCTAATTTCAGAAAACTAGACTGTAAAACCCTTTCTATTAATTGTAATTGATCAAGAAAGCATATCTAATTAAAATTCTAAAAATAGAATTAGTATCTGTAAACATAACATAAGTTGTTTTATTGTACGGAATATAAGCAACCCAATCAGTTCCATAACGAACTAGTTCACAATAAATTAATGATTACGAATAAGAATTCAAAAAAAAAAGAGGCCCCTTTCCTTTTTTTGTTTATCGGGTTGAGGTATGGGTGGTTCATAGGATCCATATCCGAATCAAGTACTCATTTTTGTTTTCTTATAATTTTTTTTTTACTTGTTCTATTTCTATGGATCAAATTCAAAATTCTTGTAATAATAAAATGGTTGAAAATATCATATTTCGTATCTTTATAAATATCAATATTTAATTCAGTAATAACCTTTCAGCATTGACTTAATCTTATCATTGGACCAATAGTAACTTCATTTATTTTTATTTTAATATTTTTAATTTTATTTAAAGAATTAAAAATTCCATCTAATCTATTTGAGTCCTTTCATATCTTTATTTTTAATTTTATTTTTTTGGTCCTTTCGAAATAGAAATAGAAAGAATATAATATATAAGAGCCGGTGAATTAGAAACAATTAAACAATTAATCAAAAAGTTTATTTTTATTATGGAACATACATATCAATATGCGTGGATCATACCTTTTGTGCCCCTTCCAGTTCCTATAGTAATAGGGGTGGGGCTTCTCCTTGTTCCGTCGGCAACAAAAAGGATTCGTCATATATGGGCTTTTCTTAGTGTTTTATTACTAAGTATCATTATGGTTTTTTCAGCCGATCTGTCTATTCAGCAAATAAATGGCAGTCCTATCTACCAATATGTATGGTCTTGGACCATCAATAATGATTTTTCTTTAGATTTTGGCCAGTTGATAGATCCGCTTACTTCCATTATGTTAATATTAATTACTACTGTTGGAATAATGGTTCTTATTTATAGTGACAATTATATGTCTCATGATCAAGGCTATTTGAGATTTTTTGCTTATATGAGTTTTTTTAATGCTTCTATGCTGGGATTAGTTACTAGTTCCAATTTGATACAAATTTATATTTTTTGGGAATTGGTTGGTATGTGTTCGTATCTATTAATAGGTTTTTGGTTCACACGACCCCTTGCGGCAAGCGCTTGTCAAAAAGCCTTTGTAACTAATCGTGTAGGGGATTTTGGTTTATTCTTAGGAATCTTAGGTCTTTATTGGATAACGGGGAGTTTTGAATTTCGGGATTTGTTCGAAATAGCCAATAATTTGATTGATAATAATAGGGCCAATTCTTTATTTCTTACTTTGTGTGCTTCCCTATTGTTTGTCGGTGCGGTTGCTAAATCTGCGCAATTCCCCCTTCATGTATGGTTACCTGATGCCATGGAAGGTCCTACCCCGATTTCGGCTCTTATACATGCTGCTACTATGGTAGCAGCGGGAGTTTTTCTTGTAGCTCGACTTTTTCCTCTTTTTACAGCCATGCCTTACGTAATGAATATGATTTCTTTGGTAGGTATATTAACAATAATATTAGGAGCTACTTTAGCTCTTGCCCAAAGAGACATTAAAAGAAGTTTAGCCTATTCTACAATGTCGCAATTGGGTTATATTATGTTAGCTTTAGGTATGGGATCTTATCGAGCTGCTTTATTTCATTTGATCACTCATGCCTATTCGAAAGCATTATTATTTTTAGGATCTGGATCCATTATTCATTCAATGGAAACCGTTGTTGGATATTCTCCAGCCAAAAGTCAGA